ATTAAATTGAAATTAGTTAATTTTTTTTTTCTGGCGAGCAGGTATTTTTTTATTGTAATCAAAGGAAAAACACCACGAATGCATTTTTATGTGACATAAGAGTAAATTGTAGTAAAGAATCATCCAGATAATTTTTTGGCCGATATTCACTCTTTTTTCTATCAACAAGAAAAAAGAGTGAATTCTTTTTTCCGTGAAAAAAAAGTTCGGCAAGGTAAAATGGTAAATAATAAAAAATAAAACGAATTTCATCTTTTTTTCTTACTTCTGCATACAAAAATAGAAAAAAGTAGAGTCTCATATATATATATATCGCGATCGCGAGAATCCCCTCTTTTTGGTAAAAACAAAAAATCCCAATTTTTGGATCGGATTAGAAATTTTAACGAAGTGTTCGGGAATTTATAAGCAGAAAAACTCGTTATTTTTTATTTTAGTAAAATAAAAAAAAGAAAGTTATAAGACAAGAAAAAAAAAGATAATATAAAGAAGAATAAAAAATAGGTGGATTATCATATATATTTCATGTAGAAATACAAAAAAGTCACTTAATTAGTTCAATACTCTTTGGACTTTATTTTATTAGAATTATATATGTTCATTTCGATATAATTTTATTATATACAAATCTTAGTGATTCTAAAATTAGCTTTGGAATAATTACTAATAAACTAATTACTATTACCAATAATTAAAATAATTACTAAATAATTCGATTAGTAATATAAGAATTACTACTAGTAATATAGTAATATTAATATAGTAATATAAGAATTATTACTAGTAATATAGTAATATTAATATAGTAATATAAGAATTATTAAGATATAATAATTAATTAATAAGATAAGAATTAATACGAAATGAAATAAGAGAAAGAATTAATATTAATATAAAATATAAATTTAATATAAATTTAATATTAATTTTAATATTAATTAATTTTAATATTAATAAAGAATAATAAAAATAGAAAAAGAATAATAAAAATAGAAATATAATAATAAAATAATAATATAGAATATTAAAATTTAATAGTAGAACTACAAAATAGAAATTTAATAGAATATTTTAGAATATTTCGAAATATTTAATTTAATTAATATTTATTTAATAATTAATGTTTAATTTCATTTTAAGAGAATTGCTTATTTAATTATTTAAATTAGCTTATTTAATTATTTAAATTATTTAATAGAATAGTTAATATTAATAGAAAACTATCTACTCATATCGAAATATATATAGAATAATATAAAAATACAAAAATATGTAGAATTAGAATATATTATTAAAAAATTAATAAAAAAGTTTAATAATAAATAATATAAAATAATAATCTATTTAATAATAATAAATAATAATATTCAAAAATTTCTCTTCAAAATAATAGAACAAAATACTAGAATATAGAAATATTCGAATAGAAATGAAACAAAAATAGAAAATATAGAAATAGGATAATTAATAAATTTAATAAATATCGAATATTAGAATATAGAATATGTTAATAGAAATTAAATATAGATATAGAATAATATATAATTAAGAATTATAGAATATTCTAATATAAAAAATAATATTAAATTCGATTCTAATTATTAGAATATAAATATTCTAATCTAAATATAATAATATAAAAATGAAATAAAAATTATTCCAATTAAAAGATAGAAGAAAAAAAAAATATTAGAAGAAAAAATAAACAGGTACAAATATTAAATTGAGGTGCCCATTCTATGACAATTCTCAACAACTTACCCTCCATTTTTGTCCCTTTAGTGGGCTTAGTATTTCCGGCAATTGCAATGGCTTCATTATCTCTTCATGTTCAAAAAAACAAGATTTTTTAGATCCGATTAGGTACGATGGAAGTAGATTTCATTTATTTATTTTTCAAGGCCTAGGCTTAGATCCTAATACGGATATCTAGTTAGTCTAATATGATATAATCTAATACGATATAACATGTTATATATGTGTAGATAGGAGATCATAGGATGAGGCTACTTTATTTGTTAATCTAATGAATTCGATGAATTCCTCCTAAAGATTCACATCAAAATAGTGCGAGTTGATGGAAATTACTTCGGAAACAGAAAAAAAAAAAAAAAAAAGAAAGTCAAATCAAATGGGCTAGTCTCCCACTTCCAAAAAAAAGCAACTGGATCTAGTATGAGTTGGCGATCAGAACATATATGGATAGAACTTATAGCGGGGTCTCGAAAAATAAGTAATTTCTGCTGGGCTTTTATACTTTTTTTAGGTTCATTGGGTTTTTTATTGGTTGGAATTTCCAGTTATCTTGGAAAAAGTTTCATATCTTTATTTTCCTCTCAGCAAATACTTTTTTTTCCACAAGGGATCGTGATGTCTTTCTATGGGATCGCTGGTCTATTTATTAGTTGTTATTTGTGGTGCACAATTTTGTGGAATGTGGGTGGGGGTTATGATCGATTCGATAGAAAAGAAGGAATAGTATGTATTTTTCGCTGGGGATTTCCTGGAAAAAATCGTCGCATCTTACTCCGATTCCTTATGAAAGATATTCAGTCTATTAGAATAGAAGTTAAAGAGGGTATTTACGCTCGGCGTATCCCTTATATGGAAATAAGAGGCCGAGGGACTGTTCCTTTGACTCGTACTGATGATAATTTTACTCCACGAGAAATTGAGCAAAAAGTAGCGGAATTGGCCTATTTTTTGCGTGTACCAATTGAAGTATTTTAAAATTAGTTGAAGAATGAGCATTTTCGTAGCAGGAGTGAAAAAATCCAAGAGTCTTCTTTTTTTATAGCAAAACTTGTATAGCATAACTTAACTGGAATTTCTTCACAATATTGATGAACTGATGAACTAAAGAATACGTATTATATATACGTATCCGGAACAATTCCAATTAGAAAATCAAACTTTTTAATCTACAAATTTTGTTATGCGTATGTAAATTCACTAAATCCAATAACAAAACAAGTAAGAAATCAAAATAATAGACCCATCTCATAGATCAAAACAAAGCATTTCGGAATAAAATAGAAAGAAATTCTCTTTTTATGTTCAATATTTGAAATTGATAGGTTACGTATCGGTAGATTCTATCTTGGAAATTATCTCTACTTTTTTTTGTCATGTGTCAGTCGAGGTTTCTTTTTATCTTTTTTTTGTCTTCCTTAACCTTAATGTAATGAGCAAAGGACTGGACCACTTAGAATGCTAACCTTTCTGTCTTATTTTGCTTTTGCCACTCATTTTTTATTATCACATCACAATATTCTTCATAAATCTTTCTTAATTATTCCTGTGGGATATGGGTAAATTGGCCATTTTTTTTTTTTTTCGAAATATTTGTTTTGTTGATAGAACGGAATTCTTTTATCTCTAAATCCGAATTTGGAGTCGCTCTGGGGGACATTTATGGAAAGGGGGAAATTGCTTCGAAATTGAGCAATTGAGATATCTAAAAAGAATATTTTTTTCTTCATTTGTGTACTCTTTTTATTTTAGGCTATTTTTTTTTTTGTATTCTTTCATTTTTCAAAATTCAAGGACTAACCACAGGCTTACAAATAAAAACAGCGAATAGATTCATAAGTTCGAAGCCTTGGAAGAGAACTTATACTTGATAGAAATATTAGATCATATAGAATCGAGAAATGAGGTGCGTTCATTAAAAATTCACATACGAAAAATGGAAAAAAAAAAAACACATTTATTACCCTTCTATATCTTATATATATAGTTTTTTTTCCCTGGTGGATCTATTTTTTATTTAAAAAAAGTTTTGAATCTTGGGTTATTAGTTGGTGGAATACTAGTAAATCCGAAATTTTTTTAAATGATATCCAAGAAAATTGTTTTCTAGAAAAATTCATAGAATTCGAGGAGCTCGCTCGCTTGGACGAAATGATAAAAGAATATCCGGAAATACATCTACAAAAGTTTCCTATCGGAATCCAGAAACAAACGATCCAATTGATCAAGATACATAATGAGGATCGTATCAATACGATTTTGCACTTCTCGACAAATATAATCTCTTTCGTTATTGTAAGTGGTTATTCTATTCTAAGTAATGAAGAACTTTTTTTTATTAATTCTTGGGTTCAAGAATTCCTATATAACTTAAGTGACACAATAAAAGCTTTTTCCATTCTTTTATTAACCGATTTATGTATAGGATTCCATTCACCCCACGGTTGGGAACTAATGATTGGTTCTGTTTATAAAGATTTTGGATTTGCTCATAATGATCAAATTATATCTGGCCTTGTTTCCACTTTTCCAGTCATTATCGATACAATTTTGAAATATTTGATTTTCCGTTATTTAAATCGTGTATCTCCGTCACTTGTAGTGATTTATCATTCAATGAATGACTGAAAAATGATCCAAAAATCTCATTAGAATCTTTGTTATTTTGTACACATAAGCAAAATATTCAAAATCTTACTTTGATTGTATCTTTCTTTATATTATTTTATCTTTACTGTAATATAATATTATTATTTATTTTTTCTCTTTCTTTTTATATTGAATTTTTTTTTTTTCTATACATCACATCCAAGGGATTCTCTTCCTATATCTTCTATTTTAGTAAAAATTTTTCAGTAACTACCAGTATCGTGGATAGGGACCTATACGAGCGACCTACCTAATTTTATTGTAGAAATTTTCAGGATCAATGATTGGACCATGCAAACTCTAAAAACCTTTTCTTGGATAAAGGAAGAGATTACTTATTCCATTTCCGTATCACTTATGATATGTATAATAACTTGGGCATCCATTTCAAATGCATATCCGATTTTTGCACAGCAGGGTTATGAAAACCCACGCGAAGCAACTGGCCGTATTGTATGTGCCAATTGTCATTTAGCTAATAAACCGGTAGATATTGAGGTTCCACAAGCGGTACTTCCTGATACTGTATTTGAAGCAGTTGTTCGAATTCCTTATGATATGCAACTGAAACAAGTTCTTGCTAATGGAAAAAAGGGGGC